GATCGACTCTATTACATAAGTTGATTCCTAACTTTTATCTCATATCGTGACATAAGTAAGCAGTTCTTATTGTATCGGCCCAAAACCTCACTAATTGATCTTTACGGTGCTTATTCTATCAATTAGATCCTTTCTTTATCCATAGACTAAAGGATCTAGGCATACCTATTTCTTCATATTTGGACTTCTATGAAGTTTCTTTCTTTTTCTTTGCTACAGCTGATAAAAATCGTTGTTTTGGACACGATAGATATGATATGTAGAAAGCCTATTTTCTAGTATTTATTAGCGGATTTGCTCTTTCTTTCCTTTTTTTCTTTCTATAGTGGAGATAGTCGCACGTAATGACAGATCACGGCCATATTATTTAAAGCTTGTGGTAAGAACGGGTTTCGTTCTAGTGCCCTAAAATAATATTCCAAAGCTTTCGTATGTTCTCCGTTCCTTGTGTGGATAAGGCCTATGTTATAGAGTATATAACTTCTATCATAGGGATCAATTTCTAGTCGCATAGCTTCATAATAATTCTGCAAAGCTTCCGCATAATTTCCTTCGGATTGAGCCGACATCCGTTACGGTCGTCTTCGATTCAAAGAATCTCCGTTCCAGAACCGTACGTGAGATTTTCATCTCATACGGCTCCTCCTTTTTTATGTGCATAATGAGAATAATACATGGAATCAAAAAAGATTGAAATAATTTCATTATGAACCGAACGGGGCTAGTATTTTTACAAGAAATCTCTAGCCAACCTTCCTGTAAAAGATCTTTTCTTAACATCAAGTATCGTGGTACTAGATAAAAATGATAACTCTAACAATTTCTTTGTTCTTAACACTCCTTCATTTCCGGGAATTAGTCACTTCAACAGTCTTCGATGGTTATACGGGTATCCAAAATACGAACGAGATGGATGTTTGTTGTACCAACCATTCTTGTTAGTCCCGATTCCGATAAAGAAAAGGTATAATTTATAACAAAGTTTTCGTATTGTTGATTCCTAGGCGTAGTGCTTCTTCCCCTATGCTGCCTATTGGTACTAGTGGAGTAGGGTTGACCTAACCCATAGGTGTAACCTTTCGCTCAATACTAGAATCGACAATTGAAGCATCTGAGGCTGCATTAATCGGGGATACACGACAGAAGGAATTGTTTTATTTACAAACTTCACCTTCACAATAAGCGTAGATTTATTTCAATAATTTTTTTCTTTCTCTCCCAAATAATGTATCTTTCTCCGAAGACTGAAAGCGGTAAAGAAAAAAAAAACATCAAATCGCACCATCTCTGTAATAGGTGAATGCCTCTTTTTCTCCTGAAGTTGTCGGAATTATTCGTAATAAGATATTGGCTACAATTGAAAAGGTCTTATCAATAAAATTTCCATTTATCCGAGATCTGGGCATAGGTAGCAATCCATTCTATAATTTCTTTTACTTACCTCTTGTGAGAAAATGATCCCACAAACAAAGAAATTGTACAGTACGAAATAACATAAAAAAAAGAAATAAAAAAAAAATAGATCAATTGATTCGTTCTAATTCATTGATTTAATTTGGTATAAATATTGTAAGTAAAAAGAATAACTATTGGAAAAAGATGGGAGCGTCCTCTTCGCAAAAATGAAATGAATAGATATATCTCTTTTTTTTAGTTTTTCACAAAAAAGATTATCTTTATCCCCCCCCTTAGAAGGAAGGGTTTTTCTTTGATGACAAGTTTTCTATATTTTTTGATAGTTAGAATTGACTGTACGTACCTATCAAAAAATCTAATATGCTAATTTGAATGACTCACTATTCACTCGGTTTCTGGGCCATAATCATTATGTAGGAGAGATGGCCGAGTGGTTCAAGGCGTAGCATTGGAACTGCTATGTAGGCTTTAGTTTACCGAGGGTTCGAATCCCTCTCTTTCCGTACCTTTCACCTAATTCACCAATCTTATTGACAGCAATGTATCAAAGCAAATAACAATGGATACCATTATTCCAACAGTTAAGTTAAACCTTTCTTTTATTTTGATATAGATTCTTTATTCCTATGTTCTGCAGTACAGAAAAGAAAATACTGGAAAGAGTAGACAACAGGGAATGAAAATCTCCCTACCGATCCGTGATCCATGAATGGGAGAAAAATCCCCGTATCAAACTCCTTACTTTGGTGGGTCTTTTTGCTTAGGCGAAAAGGGAAAAATTGTCCGAACCCTTGTTTTCTTGTTTTCTTGTTTTATTTTAATTAGGTTTAAGTCTGACGAGAATAATATTCTACAACTAGCAATTCATTTATTTTCAAACCGACCCATTGACTATCTATTATTTGATTGACTAATCCTTTATATTGGAATGGTTGAAGGGTCAAATGTTTTGGCAATTCCTCACGGGGGGATGAATCAAGATAATTTTGAATCAGAGCTCTAGATTTTTGTTCATCCCTTGCTGTAATAATATCGTGGGGTTTGCAGCGATAACTTGGTATATCTACTATACGACCATTAACTA